TCTCAATCAAAAAAATAAACCTTACTATAATAAATAAAATAAAACCCTATAAAAAACATAAAAATACCAAATAAAAATAAAAAAAATGATCTTAAAATATAAAATGAACTTTTAACCAAAACTTAAAATACAAATATACCTATAACACCACAAATTATTATTCTAATTAAACTATTTAAGTAAAATCAAAGTAAAAAAATATCAATTTTTAAAATTAAAAAATTTAAAGGAACTCAATGAAAAATTAATAATATATATTCACGCAAAGTTACATTAAAAAATCTAATTAAACATCTTAAAGAACCATGCTGAGTAGCCGAATATAAATAAATTCTATAACAACATCTTAAAAAACATCTTAGAAACAAAAAAAATCAACTATAATAGGATCATCTTATTAAACTATTAATAATTAAAATTTCTCCTAATAAATTTAAAGAAGGCGGTCTAGACATATTATTTGAACATAATAAAAATCAAAAAAATCTTAATCTAGGCATTAAAGTAATTAAACCTTTATTAAAATAAAATCTTCGTCTAAAAGAACGTTCATAAGAAATATTTGCTAAACAAAATAAACCTGAAGAACAAAGACCATGACCAATTATTAAAATTAAAGAACCAAAAAGACCAAAATAATTTATTGAAAAAATACCACAAATTACCAAAGCTATATGTCTAACTGAAGAATAAGCAATTAAAGATTTTATATCCGTTTGATATAAACAAATAAAACCTATAAAAATTATAGAAAATAAACTAATTCTAATAAAAAAATTATTAAAATAAAAAAAATCACCCTTTAAAAAATTTATAAAACGCATAATACCATAACCACCTAATTTTAAAAGAATACCAGCTAAAATTATTGAACCCGAGATTGGTGCTTCAACGTGAGCTTTAGGTAATCAAAAATGAAAAAATATTATAGGTATTTTAATTAAAAAAGCTAAAAATAAACCTAAATATAAATAAAAATTAAAATTAACATAAATTAAATCATAAAACATTGTACCTGAAAAAAAAAATATATAAAAAATTCTTAACAAAAGAGGTAAAGAACCAAAAAGTGTATAAAAAAGTAAATAAAACCCTGAAGATAAACGCTCAGGCTGATAACCTCAACCAAAAATAAGTAAAAGAGTGGGAATTAAACTTGATTCAAAAAATAAATAAAATAAAAAAATATTTGAAGTTGAAAAAGTTAAAAATAAAAAGAATAATAAAAAAAGAATAATTAAAACAAATGAACTTTTAGTAGAAAAAGAAATATTATATCTGGATAAAAATATTAAAATAACAATTCAAATTGATAAAATAATTAAAGACCCAGACAAAACATCAACATAAAATCCATATCTATATGAACAAAAAAAACTAAAAAACAAATTCATATTTAAATAAAATAATAATATTAAAAAAAGACTAACCATAATTAATATTCAATTTTTAATAAAAAAAATAGGCATCAAAAAAATTATATAAAAAATAAACTTTATCATAATAAACCAGACAAATTTATTAATATATCATTACCATGAGTTCGAATTATATTAACAAGAACAGATAAACCTATAACACCCTCACAAATTCTAAAAGTCAAAAAAATAATTAAAAAATTAAATTCACCATTAAAAAAAAACAAAAGATAAAAAAAACAGAAAAAAATAAAAATTACTAAATATTCTAAACTTAATAAAGTTAAAAGAACATGTTTACGAAAAGAACAAAAAATTAATATACCACAAAAAAATATATATCAAAAAAAAAAAGAATTAATTAAAATTAGTTTTAATAGTTTAAAATAAAATAATGATCTTGTAAATCATAGATAGTATAAAACTTTAAAACTTCAGCAAAGAAAATTTTCCCATCTTTAATCTCCAAAATTAATATTTTTAATTAAAATATTTGCTGAAATAAAAATTACATTAATATTAATAATATTATGATCAACATCAATTATATTATTAAATCACCCATTATCAATAGGATTTAACTTAATCATCCAAACATTAACTATAAGAATTATAATAAATATCATAATAAAATATAGATGATTCTCATACATATTAGTATTAATAATACTGGGGGGCATATTAGTTCTATTTATATATATAGCAAGAATTGCCTCAAACGAAATTATAAAATTTAGATTTAAATTTACAATATTAATTATAATAACAATAATATTATTATATTTTATAACAAAAAATAACCTAATTATAGAAAAAAGAACTATTATAAGAATAATTGAAAACAAAAACATTGAATCTATAATAAAAATATTTAATACAAAAAACTCTATTTTAACAATTATAATAGCCTTATATTTATTACTTACAATAATTATAATTACATATATTACTAATATTCATGAAGGGCCAATACGAAAAAAAAATTATGAAAAAACCAATACGAAAAAATCACCCATTTATTAAAATTATTAATTCATCATTAATTGATTTACCAACTCCATCATCTATTACAATTTGATGAAATTTTGGATCCTTATTAGGTATATGTCTTATAATTCAAATTATTACAGGAATTTTTTTAGCTATACATTATACAGCTGATATTAATATTGCATTTAATAGAGTTATACACATTAATCGAGATGTAAACAACGGATGATTAATTCGAAACATACATGCTAACGGAGCTTCAATATTCTTTATTTGCCTATACTTACATATTGGACGAGGAATGTATTATGGTTCATACAAATTATTTTTAACATGAAGAATTGGTGTAATTATATTATTATTAATTATGGCAACTGCATTCCTAGGATATGTATTACCATGAGGACAAATATCATTTTGAGGAGCAACTGTAATTACTAACTTAATATCAGCTATTCCTTATATTGGAAATGAAATTGTAACATGACTATGAGGAGGATTTTCAATTGATAATGCCACATTAACACGATTTTTTACATTACATTTTATATTACCTTTCATTATTGCTGCAATAACAATAATCCATTTATTATTTTTACACCAAACCGGATCAAATAATCCAACAGGTATAAATAGAAATTTTGATAAAATACCATTCCACCCATATTTTTCAATTAAAGATATTATAGGAATAATAATAATATTATATTTATTTATTATACTAAACTTATTAGAACCTCAAATACTTGGAGACCCAGAAAACTTTATCCCTGCCAACCCATTAGTAACACCAATTCATATTCAACCAGAATGATATTTTTTATTTGCATACGCCATCTTACGATCAATTCCTAACAAATTAGGTGGTGTAACGGCAATAATTTTATCAATTATAATATTAATATCAATACCAATTAGAAGAAAAAATAAATTTCAAAGAAATATATTTTACCCAACCAGACAAATTATATTCTGATTATTTTTAACTTTAATTCTACTCCTAACATGAATCGGAGCACGGCCAGCAGAAGAACCATATATCTTAACTGGTCAAATTATTACAACAATATATTTCTTATACTTCTTATTAAATCCAATTATATTAATAATATGAGATAAACTTACAAATTAGTTATTTAAGCTTTAGAAAAGCATATATTTTGAAAATATAAGATAGAAGTTAAATTCTTCTAATAACTTAACTTTAAATAATGATTATAAAAATTCTGATATAAAATAAATAAAACCTATAAAAAACAAAAAATAATTAAGAGAAACAGGTAAAAAAATCCTTCAAGTTAAATATATTAATTTATCGTAACGAAAACGTGGCAAAGTACCGCGAACTCAAATAACCAAAAAAATAATTAAAACTAACTTAAAAAAAAAATAAAATGAATAATAATCACAACCCAAAAAGATAATAACAGTCAACATTCTTATAAAAATAATATTTATATATTCAGACAAAAAAATAAAAGCAAAACCACCTCTTCTATACTCAACATTAAATCCGGAAACTAATTCAGACTCACCTTCAGCAAAATCAAATGGAGAACGATTAACCTCAGCTAAAAAAGAAGAAACTCAACAAAAAAATAAAGGTAAAGAAAAAAAAATAAATCAAATATAAGTTTGATAAATAAAAAAATTTAATAAATTATAATCATAAACAAAAATAAATAAACAAAGCAAAATTATTGATATTCTTACCTCATAAGAAATAGTTTGTGCTATACAACGTAAAGCGCCAAGTAAAGAATATCTTGAATTAGAAGATCAACCACATATTAAAACACCATACACCCCAATTCCAGTACAACATAAAAAAAAAAGAAAACCCAAATCAAAATTAAAAACATTAATAAAATATGGAAATAAAAATCATAATCTAAAAGATAAAAATAATATAAAAACCGGAGTAATATAATAAATTAAAAAATTAGATATAAATAAATAACTTTGTTCTTTAAAAAACAATTTTAAACCATCACCAAAAGGCTGTAAAAGACCTAAAACTCCAACCTTATTTGGACCTTTACGCAATTGTATATAACCTAAAATTTTACGCTCTAACAAAGTAACAAAAGCCACAGAAATAAGAACTATAATTAATAAAAACAAAAAAATTAATAATTCAATTATTACTTGTAATTAAAATCACATACTTAAATTCTAAATTTAAAGCACTAATCTGCCAAAGTAATTAATATTAATCAAAAAAAATAATTTAATTACTATAAATGGTCCTTTCGTACTAATTTATAAAAATTAAGGATAGAAACCGACCTGGCTCACGCCGGTCTGAACTCAAATCATGTAAGAATTTAATGGTCGAACAGACCAAGAAAATGAAAATTTGCCCCCAAATCTTATCTTAATTCAACATCGAGGTCGCAAACTTATTTATCAATATGAACTCTCCAAATAAATTACGCTGTTATCCCTAAGGTAAGTTTTTCTTATAATCAACAAAATTGGATCAAAAAAACATAAATTAATGAAAAAATAAATTAAAAGTTAAAAAAATTTTAATATCACCCCAATAAAATTCTACATTCTAAATAAAATTTATATTAACAAGAAAAAATATATATAAATAAAATAAACTTCTATAGGGTCTTCTCGTCCTATAAAAAAATTTTAGCTTTTTAACTAAAAAATTAAATTCAAATAATTAAAAATAAGAAAGAATATTTCTCATCAAACCATTCATACAAGCCTTCAATTAAAAGACAAATTATTATGCTACCTTAGTACAGTTAAAATACCGCAGCCTTTTAATAAATAAAAATCAATGGGCAGGCCAAATCTTAAATAAAATTCAAAAAAACATGTTTTTGTTAAACAGGTGAAAATAAAATTTGCCGAATTCCTAAAAATTAATTAAAAAAATTACTAATTTAATCATTATCAATTATAAAAAAAAGTTTTTAAAAAGTATTAATAAAAAATTAAAATAAAAAAAATATAAATAAAAAAATCAAAATTATAACAAAATAAAATGAAAGAAATTTTTAATCCTACAAAAAATTTTAATAAATAAAAATTTTTAATAAACAAACCAAGCTTATCCCTAGTTAGATTTTCTTAATAAATACAAAATAATTAAATTAAAAAATAAAATATTAAGAATGAATTAAATTCATTTATTAATAAACCAGATATATTATTAAATCAAAAGCATATAACTCCTATAATTAAATTAAAAATTATTTTGAAACATAAACTTTCATATAAAAATAGATATTAATAATTCGGGAAAAAAAAATAATTATATTAAATTAATCAACCCTGATGCAAAAGGTATAATAAAAAAAAAATACTTATTAAAAAATAAAAATTTAACTTTACAGCTCAATAAATTATAATTAAAAAATATTAATTAAAAATTACTAAAAAATAAAATAATTTTAAGAAAAAATAAAAATAAAAATAAAAATAAAAAAATATATTCAAATTCTGTTGAATTGCACAACAAATTTATTAATGTAAAAAATAAATTCATCTAATGAAAAATTTGAACTTTCCAGGCCCACCTTCCGGTAGGCCTACTTTGTTACGACTTATCCCAACTCAAAATGGGAGTGACGGGCGATGTGTACATTATTTAGAACTAAAATCAAAATCATAATTTAATGAAAATTACACTCAAATCCAATTTAAAAATAATATTCCAAATACTTAACCAATAATAAAATTAAATGTAACCCATTTCTTCTTTAATATAATTACATCTTGACCTAACATAATTCAACAAAGAATAAAGAAAATTATCTTCTAATACATTCAATGACAGCGATATATAAATAAAATTAAAGTAAAATCAATCGTGGATTATCAATTATAGAACAGGTTCCTCTGAAAAGATTAAATAACCGCCAAATTTTTTTAATTTAAAGATCATAACTATTAATATTAAAGTTAATTTAAAATTAAAATAATAGGGTATCTAATCCTAGTTTAAATAATAATTTTCATATATTAATTAACCCATAATAAAAATAAATAAAAATTTCACTTTAAAAAATAAAATATTATTATAAAAATAAAAGTAATACATAACCAAAAAAATTTATTATGATCAATTGTATAACCGCGACGGCTGGCACAATTTTTGTCAATCAAAAATTGAAAATCTGATTTCATCTTTAAATGAAAACCAAAATTAAAAACTGAAAAATAACCATTTAGATAAAAAGGAAAACCTTACATATAAAATAATTCAAAATATAAATTTTAAAGAAAAAATCAAACTTTATAACCCAAAATTCAAAATGGAACTAAGTTGATGGCCTCCCCCCTCTTTACCCTTCTACTCAGCCTCACCGACATTATCCATCCTTAACTCACCTATAAACATTTATATCATATATCATAACCTATATACATATCACTCCATCCATTTCTTATATACTATGTAACCTTAACTACCACTAAATACTTATATATTATGCATCTCCTCTCTAACGATAACCATGTCCTGGGGGATTTTAATTGAAACAGCCCTTTCTTACCTACTCATTATACTTACTCTACCATGTAAACCTCTCATATCTCATCATATACATATCCTGGGTATAGCTAAGGTTGACTTGTCCTTATATTCCATGTAATATACCTATTTATAAATAACTACCTATACTTGCCCCTTAAAGATTATTGTCCATGTAACATACATCTTCTCTCTCTGTCTCTTATTTGACCCAATAAGCTCTATTATGTAAACAATCTATTTCTTCTTTCAATTCTTCTTTCTTCACCTCTTATTTCTATATCTACGCATACCTCATTATTGACTAACACTATATACCTCTATCCGATGACTGGTATTACTTCTCGACCTATAAACCTATATTGCCCTATACTATTTAACCTAATTGTATATCTAGTCTACTATCCTTTTCCAAATACTTATATATGGGGGGGGGGATCACAAATCCTTTATAAAAAAAATTAGTTAATTATTAAATTTTTAATTTTATTATTTTTTAAAAAAATTAAACCATGGCACAAAGATTCCTTTATTAAAAATCATTGTTAATAATTTATAATATATAATTTAACTTAGAAAATTTTATGGTTCCACACTAAATTAAACGTAAAAAATTAATAAGATGCCTGAATAAAGGAATATTTTGATAGAATAGATCATGTAATTAAATTACTCTTATTATATTTATTAGAATTAAACTAATCCCATTGAAATCAAAATTCAAAGTGCATCATACACCTAAATATAAAAAGATAAGCTAAAATAAGCTTTTAGGTTCATACCCTGAAAATAGAATAAATTTCTTCTTTTTAATATTAAAAAACTCAACAAAAATAATTGCAATAACAACAACAATTATATCAACAATTATAGCAATTAGATCTGAAAATTGAATTAACTTATGATTATCTCTAGAAATTAATATAATTTCCTTTTTAGTAATATTAAAAGAAAAAAATAAATCATCATCAAAATCCATAATAACATACTTTTTAATTCAAAGAATAAGATCAATTGTATTCATTTTCTCAATTATAATAAACCCTATAATTATAATTAGAGAAAACCAAATAAGAAAAATTATTTATATAATAATAATAACTAGAATAATAATAAAAATAGGTGCTGCACCATTACATATATGATTTACCTGAATGATAACAAAATTATCTTGATTAAATTGCTTAATAATTAGAACTTGACAAAAAATTATCCCATTATTCATTTTGTCAAATATAAATAATAATTTTATAATAAATATATTCTTAATAACCAGAATTATGGTTGGGGCCATTGGAGGAATCAACCAAACATCTTTAAAAAAAATTATTGCATTTTCATCAATCAACCACATAGGTTGAATATTTATAGGAATAAAATTTAGTAATGAAATATGAATTAAATATTTAATTATTTATACAATAATAATTATAATAATTATATTTTTTTTTAGAAAAAAAAAAATTAATTTTATTAATCAAATAAATATACAAATAAAAACAAAAATAGAAAAAATTACAATAATTATAATAATACTAAGATTAGGAGGAATACCACCAATAATTGGATTTATACCAAAATGAATAATTATTAACCTTATAATTGATAAAACAACAATTATAATATCAATAATTATAATTATAATATCAATAATTACATTATTCTATTATGTACGAATTATAAGAATTATAATAATAGAATTTTATACAAAAAATAAATGAAATATAGAAGAAAAAAATTACTTTAAAATAGAAATTTTATTAATTATAACAAACGTCAACCTACCTTTAATTATAATAATTAATTTATCTTAAAACCTTAAGTTAAAAAAACTTTTAACCTTCAAAGTTAAAAATATAAATTAAATTTTATAGGCTTTAGTTAAAAACAACTTAAGAATTGCAATCTAATATCATAAATTTGACTATAAAACCTGATAAAGGAATAAAATATTCTTATATAAATTTACAATTTACAACCTAAAATCAGACACTTTATCATTAAAAAAATTTAGAAAACAGAACAAAATTGAAAAAATGATTATATTCAACAAATCATAAAGACATCGGAACTTTATATTTTATACTAGGATTATGATCAGGAATAATCGGAATATCAATAAGATGAATTATTCGAATTGAATTAGGTCAACCAGGATCATTTATTGGAAATGATCAAATCTATAACGTAATTGTTACAGCCCATGCATTTATCATAATTTTCTTTATAGTTATACCAATTATAATTGGAGGATTCGGAAATTGACTTGTCCCTTTAATAATTGGAGCTCCTGATATAGCCTTCCCTCGTATAAATAACATAAGATTTTGATTATTACCCCCATCATTAACATTATTATTAATTGGAAGTATTGTTGATACAGGTGCAGGAACAGGATGAACAGTATATCCACCACTATCATCAAATATTGCTCATAATGGACCATCAGTTGATTTAACTATTTTTTCACTACACTTAGCTGGTATTTCTTCAATTCTTGGGGCAGTCAATTTTATTTCAACAATTTTAAATATACGAACAACAGGAATAACTAGAGAAAAAATCCCATTATTTGTTTGATCAGTAGGAATTACTGCCCTATTATTATTACTTTCATTACCTGTATTGGCCGGAGCAATTACAATATTATTAACAGATCGTAACTTAAATACATCCTTTTTTGATCCAGCCGGAGGAGGAGACCCAATTCTTTACCAACATTTATTCTGATTTTTTGGACACCCTGAAGTTTATATTTTAATTCTTCCAGGATTTGGAATTATTTCACATATTATTTCACAAGAAAGAGGGAAAATTAATACATTTGGATCAACAGGTATAATCTACGCTATATTAGCCATTGGATTATTAGGATTTATCGTTTGAGCTCATCACATATTTACAGTAGGTATAGATGTTGACACACGAGCATATTTTACATCAGCAACAATAATTATTGCCGTTCCCACGGGAATTAAAATTTTTAGATGATTAGCAACAATCCATGGATCAATAATTAATTATTCACCGTCAACAATTTGAACATTAGGATTTATTTTCTTATTTACAATCGGAGGATTAACTGGAATTGTTTTAGCCAATTCATCAATTGACATTATTTTACATGACACTTATTACGTAGTTGCCCACTTCCATTATGTATTATCAATAGGAGCTGTATTTGCAATCATAGCTGGATTTATTCAATGATATCCTATATTTACTGGCATAACAATAAACCCTAAATGACTAAAAACACAATTTATTACAATATTTATTGGAGTAAACTTAACATTCTTTCCTCAACATTTTCTTGGATTAAGAGGTATACCACGACGATACTCTGATTATCCAGATATATATCTTTCATGAAATATAATTTCATCAATTGGATCAACAATATCTATTATAGGAACTATAATATTTATTTTCATCATGTGAGAAAGAATAATTTCAAAACGAAATATTATATTTATCATAAATATAAACTCTAATATTGAATGATTACAAAAATACCCACCAGCCGAACATTCTTATAACGAAATACCTATTACATTTAACTTCTAATATGGCAGAAAATATGCAATGAACTTAAGATTCATTTATAAAGAATAATCTTTTATTAGAAATATTTAAATGATCTCAAATTTCACTACAAGATGCAAACTCACCAATCATAGAACAATTAATTTTCTTCCATGATAAAACCATAATAATTTTAATTATAATTACAATAATAATTACTTGAATTATAGGTAAAATATTAATTAACAAAAAAATTAACCGATTTATAATAGAAAATCAAAATATTGAAATCATCTGAACAATAATTCCCGCAATTATTCTAATTATTATTGCCTTACCATCACTTAAAATCTTATATATAATAGATGAAACCAAAAATCCAAGAGTTACAATTAAAGCTATTGGTCATCAATGATATTGATCATATGAATATTCTGATTTTAAAAACATTGAATTTGATTCTTACATAAAACCAAGAAACGAAATTATAAAAAATGAATTTCGATTATTAGAAACTGATAATCATGTTGTATTACCTATAAATAATCAAATTCGAATTTTAGTAACTGCTACCGATGTTTTACACTCATGAACAATCCCATCCTTAGGAATCAAAATTGATGCTGTACCAGGACGACTAAATCAAGGATTCATATTTATCAGACGACCAGGAATTATATATGGACAATGTTCAGAAATTTGTGGTACCAACCATAGATTCATACCTATTACATTAGAAAGTATTAATAACAAAAATTTTATTAATTGACTAAAAAATATATCATTAAGTGGCTGAAAGTAAAGCAATGGTCTCTTAAACCAAAACATAGTAATTAACAAATACTCTTAATGAGAAAAATTAGTTTATAAAAAAACATTATTTTGTCAAAATAAAAAAATTAAACCTAATATTTTTCTATACCCCAAATAGCACCAATATATTGAACCTTACTTATAATTATATTTATAATAACACTAATATTAGTAAATAATATAATTTATTTTAACAAATATTTTATAGTAAAAAAACTAAATATAAATAAAAAAAAAATAAACACAAATTGAAAATGATAACAAATTTATTTTCAACTTTTGATCCTTCAACATCTATTAATTATTCTATAAATTGAATAAGAACATTTATTGTTATAATATTAATACCATATAATTATTGAATTATAAATTCACGCCAATCAATAATAATTAAAATAATAATAATAAAAATTCATGAAGAAATAAAAACCTTATTAAAAAAAAGAAAAGGTATAACAATTATAATAGTATCAGTATTTATATTCATTATTATTAATAATATAATAGGTTTATTACCATATGTATTTACAAGATCAAGACATCTAGTATTTTCACTAACATTATCACTACCATTATGATTATCAATTATAATATTTGGGTGAATTCAAAAAACCCAAGATATATTTAGACACTTAATTCCAAATGGCACACCAACGGTACTTATACCATTTATAGTATGTATTGAAACAATTAGAAATATTATCCGACCAGGATCGTTAGCTGTACGATTAACAGCAAATATAATTGCTGGACACTTATTAATAAGATTATTAGGTAATAATACAAGAAATTCTACAAATATTATATTAATAATACTTATTATTATTCAAATAAGATTAATAATATTTGAACTAGCCGTAGCAATTATTCAAGCATATGTATTTACAATTTTAACAACTTTATATTCTAGTGAAGTAAATTATGAGAAAACAAAATCATTCTTTTCATTTAGTTGACCCCAGACCATGACCTTTAACTGGATCAATTGGAGCTATAACTATAACATCAGGAATAGTTATATGATTCCACATAAAAAATCCTATATTAATAATAATAGGTATAATAATCCTTATTTTAACAATAATTCAATGATGACGTGATATTATTCGAGAAGGAACATACCAAGGTAAACATACAATTAAAGTTACTAATGGATTAAAATGAGGAATAATCCTATTTATTATCTCTGAAGTATTCTTCTTTATTTCATTTTTTTGAGGTTTCTTTCATAGAAGACTTTCACCTACAGTAGAAATTGGTATAACCTGGCCACCGAAAGGAATTCAAACATTTAACCCTATAGACATTCCATTATTAAACACAACAATTTTATTATCATCTGGTATTACAATTACATGAGCTCATCATAGTATTATAAACAAAAATCACAATCAAACAATTAAAGGCTTATTTTTAACTGTAACATTGGGGATATACTTTTCTATACTGCAAGCATATGAATACCTAGAATCCCCATTCACAATTAGAGATTCAATCTATGGATCCTGCTTCTTTATAGCAACAGGGTTTCATGGCATTCATGTATTAATTGGGACAACATTTTTAATTGTATGTTTAATCCGAACAATTAAATTTCACTTTTCAAGAAAACATCACTTTGGGTTTGAAGCAGCTGCTTGATACTGACATTTTGTCGACGTAGTATGATTATTCCTATATATTTCAATTTATTGATGAGGTAGTTATCTTTTTAGTATAAAAAGTATATCAGACTTCCAATCTTAAGGTCTTAATATAAGAAAAGATAATAAAAATAATAATTATTATTATAACAATAAGAATAACAATTAGAATTAGATTAATAACATTATGTACAATTATCTCAAAAAAAAGAAAAAATAATCGTGAAAAAATAACACCATTTGAATGTGGATTTGACCCAAAAAGATCATCGCGAATGCCTTTTTCAATACAATTTTTTATAATTGCAATCATCTTTCTAATTTTTGATATTGAAATTATTATTCTGTTACCATCAATTAAAATTTTAAAAATAAACTTAAGAATAATATGAATAATAACAACAAGAATATTCATTATTATTCTAATTACAGGATTATATCACGAATGAAATAATGGATTATTAGAATGAACAAACTAGGGGTTATAGTTAAAAAATAACTTTTAATTTGCAATTAAAAATTATTCAAAAATAATTGAATTATCCTCAAGCAAAGAAGTAAAAAATTACATTTAGTTTCGACCTAAAAATAAGAGATATACTCCATGCTTTTAACTAAAACCAAAAATAGAGGTATCTTATTGTTAATAAGAAAATTGATTATAAAATCTAGTTAAAAGAGAATGTAGTTACTAAAAGAAGCCGCTAACTATCTTTTAAAGCGGTTAAAATCCGTTTTTCTCTTAATTTATATAGTTTAATAAAAACATTTTATTTTCAATAAAAAAAAGATAAAAATTATCTATAAATATTTAAAAGTAAAAACTATCTTAACAGCTTCAATGTTATGCTTTAAATTAAGCTATTTAAATTAATAAAATAAAAATAAGAAAATTAAGAAAAAAAATAACAATATATAAACTTTAAGATTAGAATAACTATAAAACTGGGAGAATTTTCTCAAAATTACTAGAAAAAAAAAAGATAATTTTGAGAAAATAAATTCACCCCAACCCAATTCTAAAGATTTTTGAAAGTTAAAAGATAAAAATAAAAATTGTGAACTAATAAATGAAGTTCTAAAAAAAGGCATAAATCATATAGAAGAAGAAAAATACCCAATAAAATAAAAATTTAAAAAACTTAAATTTATATTATAAAAAAATATAGAAAAATTGTAACCTAAAAATAAACCGAAAAAAATTATTACAAAAGAAAAAATTTTTATAAAAAGAGGAATTATAATAAAAACTGGTGTATAAAAAATTATTCAACTTAAAATTCTTCCAGAAATAACTGCCAATAAAACTAAAAATATTATAGAAATATTTATATAAATATCTTCAAAATATGATTGACAAGAATAAGAATTTACATTAAAAATTATAACATAAAAAATTAAACGAACAGTATATAAAACTGTTAAACCAATAGAAATATATATAATTGCATAAATAAATAAATTATAATAATTAAAACTTATAATTTCCAAAATTATATCTTTAGAATAAAACCCTGATAAAAAAGGAAAACCACATAATGATAAATTTGAAATTACAAAACAAGTAATTGTTAAAGGAATTTGAGAAGAAAGACCACCCATAAACCGAATATCTTGAGTATCATTCATTACATGAATAATTAACCCAGCACATAAAAATAATAATGCTTTAAAAAAAGCATGAGTTAATAAATGAAAAAAAGATAAATTTGAATAACCTATAAATAAAATAACTATCATTAACCCAAGTTGTCTAAGTGTAGAAAGAGCAATAATTTTTTTCAAATCAAATTCTAAAGCAGCATTTAATCCTGATATAAATATTGTTATTAAAGATAAAATTAAAAAAAAATTACAATCAAATATATATAAAAAATTACTAAAACGAATTAATAAATAAACACCTGCAGTAACTAAAGTTGAAGAATGAACTAAAGCAGAAACAGGTGTTGGAGCAGCCATTGCTGCTGGTAATCAAGAAGAAAAAGGAATTTGTGCTCTTTTAGTAAAAGCAGATAAAACTAAAAAAATAAATATATAAAACATTCAATCTTCAAAAAGATTTAAATAATATAAATAATGTCATCTACCATAATTTAATATTCAAGAAATACACAACAAAATTGCTGCATCTCCAATTCGATTAGTTAAAATTGTTAATATACCCGCTCTATAAGAATTATAATTTTGAAAATAAATTACTAAAGAATAAGAAACAAGACCTAAACCATCTCAACCCAATAAAATTCTCACTATATTAGGTCTTATAATTAAAACAAATATTGAAAAAATAAATATTAAAACTAAATATAAAAAACGAACTTGATTAACATCATTATATATATAAGAATAACTATAAAAAACCACTATTGAAGAAATAAAAAAAACACTACCACAAAAAAATATTGATATTCAATCAAAAATTAAAGTTATAGTTAATATAACTCTATTAAAACTAATAAAT